AAATGCATTATTTTAATAGTGTAAATAAGCGCATTTTGGGCCCAAAATAAACTACTAGAGGTTTTCCTGTTTCCGGGGGTTTTCAGGAGTCTTAGTGATCTCTCGAGTTTAGGGGGGTAGGGGGGTTTTACGCGCAGAAACCGGGGGTCATAACAGGTATCTCTCTATTGAAAAAGCACTATTTATGCTCTTGAGATAACAATATGCAATTCTTATGTAATATCTTTCCAACACACATACTTATTACCTGCTTCATTCGTTATGAGCTCACGCTTGTTAGTCATTACCGTGTGCACTCTGAAATGTCAAGTGAAAGGAAAAAAAAAAAAGAGAACCCCTTGCCCGATGGAGTGAACGCCCGGCATGCTGGGTCATCTCGCTTTTGTACCCCACCATTAACTTATGCAAGCGTCGATGAAAGTGCGAGGAATAATATCAATCAATGGCCCTGAAGTAGGAACCAAATGCCAGGAATAGTGCACTGTGTGTGACCCCCACGAATACTTGTCCCTCACCTTCAATAACCGTTAGCAATATAGAAATCAACTGATGGTCGGTTCTTACTACATCGATTAGTGAGATATGACGAGATGTGGGGTAAACGTATAACTTAACTTATGGATTAAATGTGTTCGGTCTTAAATTTCGCCTGTACTTATTATTTAAAATGTTAGATATATCTCTACTTGGTTTGTATAAACCTTAGTTTATATGGTGTTATATGAGGGTTTTAATACTAGATGTGTTGATTATACATATATATGTCCTGGAATGCCATTGAAATGGTTCATATAAATTAATGGTGATATTACATATATGCACAAAGGACACACTATTGTGTGGTACATACGCGCAAAGAATAGTTTAGCTTAGAATCCTAGCTTTGGGAGTTAGGGGTGGGAGTTAGAATCTCCTTTCTTTGAGCAGTAGGGAGGATTCTAACCTCCGGCGTCCGGTTTACAAGACCGGTGCTCTTACGCTGAGCTACTAGTGCACGACCATCCGAGGGCTTTATTTTCCGCCCAGCCCGCTAGTGGAGAGAGGACGAGAAAGAGGGAAAAATATAAGACGGATGCGACTTGGCCAATAATAATGTACGGGTGTTCTACGGGCATGCCTCCGATTCACGTTAAGATGGCGAGATCCGCGATAAGGGTCCAAAATAGGAATTGTGTGACCGGGCGAAAGGTCAGGCCCCGTTGCTTAGAGGTGTGGAGAATGGGGACAACCATGAGCACAAGGATAGAAGCAAGGAGGGCCAAAACTCCGCCTAGCTTGTTGGGGATTGAGCGGAGGATTGCATAGGCAAACAGGAAGTATCACTCGGGCTTGATGTGGGGCGGAGTGACTAAGGGGTTTGCTGGGGTAAAGTTGTCAGGGTCTCCCAAGAGATTTGGTGAGAACAGGGCGAGGGCTGTGAGGCCGGTGAGTAGGGCTGCAAAGCCCAGAAGGTCCTTATATGAAAAGTAGGGGTGAAACGAGATCTTGTCAGCATCTGAGTTCAGGCCTAGGGGGTTGTTCGAGCCTGTCTGGTGTAGGAAGATGAGGTGGACGAAAGTGGCTCCCGCAACAACGAATGGAAATAGGAAGTGGAATGCGAAAAAGCGGGTCAGGGTGGCGTTGTCTACTGAGAAGCCCCCTCAAATTCACTGAACGAGAGAACTGCCGATATAGGGTACCGCGGAGAGGAGGTTGGTAATGACTGTTGCCCCTCAAAACGACATTTGTCCTCAGGGCAAGACATAGCCAACGAAAGCAGTCATTATTACAAGGAGGAGGAGGATGACCCCAACGTTTCACGTTTCCTTATAAAGGTAAGAGCCATAGTATAGTCCACGACCGACGTGCATGTAAAGGCAGATAAAGAAGAAGGAAGCTCCGTTAGCATGCAGATTACGGATAAGCCACCCGTAGTTCACGTCTCGGCAGATGTGTCCTACGGAAGAGAAGGCGGTTGCGATGTCCGAGGTGTAGTGTATAGCTAAGAAAAGTCCTGTTAGGATTTGAATAATCAAGCAGAGGCCCAGCAGGGAACCAAAGTTTCATCAGACTGAGATATTGGAGGGGGCTGGTAGGTCAACCAGGGCATCATTTGCAATTTTTAGTAGGGGGTGAGTTTTTCGTAGGCTTGCCATTAAAGGTTCTTGTAGTTGAATAACAACGGTGGTTTTTCATGCCATTAGTCCTGGTTAAAGTCCTGGCAGGAATTATGACCTATATTATGTCTTTGTTCTTATTAGGGTTGGTGTTGGGGTTGGTTGCCGTAGCTTCTAACCCCTCCCCCTATTTTGCTGCTTTAGGGTTGGTGGTTGTAGCGGGAATGGGGTGTGGTGTTCTAGTGGGGCATGGGGGCCCTTTCTTGTCTCTAGTCCTTTTTCTAATTTATTTAGGAGGGATGCTAGTGGTGTTTGCATATTCAGCGGCTTTGGCCGCCGAGCCCTTCCCGGAAGGGTGAGGGAGCCGCCCAGTTGTGGCATACATGGTCTTGTATGTGCTAGGGGTGTGTCTGGCTTCTAGTGCAGTGTGGGGTGGGTGGTACGAGTCGTCTTGGGTGCCGGCTGATGAGCTGGGGGAGTTTAGTATGTCTCGCGGAGACATTGGAGGTGTTGCCCTAATATACTCTTTAGGTGGTGGGATACTAGTGATTAGTGCGTGAGTGTTGCTTTTAACGCTATTTGTTGTTTTAGAACTAACGCGGGGGCTTAGTCGAGGGACGCTTCGGGCGGTCTAATAGGAGGCTAAAAGAAGGGCGAGGGAAAGGGAGAGAAGGAATAAGGCCAGGTAGGTTTTAATCAAGCCCTGCTGTGTGTTACTTGCGGTAGTGACCAAAGGAATGTTAGAGGAGGCGACAGCCTTGGGGCCAATTTTTTCAATTCAGGTTTGGTCTAGCATTTGGCTAGCAATTGTCTGTCCCAAGACAAGGTTGAGTTTTGGGGTGGCCCGGTGAATAATGGATGGGTAAAACCCTAGCATGTTAGAGAAGTGGTGGGGGGCTAAGTATGGTGTTTTTTGGAATTGTTTATTTGTGAGGGACGCCAGCTCCAGGGCGAGAAGAAGGCCGGTAATTGTCACTAGAAGGGCGGCTAGTTTGAGGAGCGGAGGTATGGTCATGATTGGGGTTTTTAGGGGAACAATGCTTGAGGTGATTAAAAGGCCAGCAACGATGCTTCCTCATGCGAGGCGCTTGATCGGGTTAATTACTGCTGGGTTATTTTCATTAATAGGGGAGAGTGAATTAAATCGGGGGTGGCCCATAGATACGAAAAAGACTACCCGAAGGCTGTAGATTGCTGTAAAGGAGGTGGCTAGAAGGGTGAGGACAAGGGCTCAGGCGTTTAGGTGGGATGTGTTTAGGGCCTCAATGATTGCGTCTTTTGAGAAGAAGCCAGCGAGGAAGGGGGTGCCTGTAAGGGCAAGGCTCCCGATTGTGAGACAAGAGGAGGTGAAGGGGGTAAGGTGGTGTATGCCCCCCATTTTACGAATGTCCTGCTCGTCATTTAGGCTGTGAATTACTGACCCGGAGCAGAGGAAAAGTATTGCTTTAAAAAAGGCGTGGGTACAAATGTGCAAGAAAGCTAGCTGGGGTTGGTTTAGTCCGATAGTCACCATCATCAGGCCCAGCTGGCTTGATGTTGAAAAGGCAACAATCTTCTTGATGTCATTTTGGGTTAAAGCGCATGTGGCGGTAAACAGGGTGGTTAGGGCCCCCAAGCAGAGGCAGGTGGTCAAGGCGGTTTGATTACCCTCTAGAAGAGGGCTCATACGGACGAGCAAAAAAATTCCAGCAACAACTATAGTGCTGGAATGTAGTAGGGCAGAGACCGGCGTAGGACCTTCCATGGCAGAGGGAAGCCAGGGGTGAAGACCAAACTGGGCGGATTTGCCGGTGGCGGCAACAATTAGCCCTAAGAGCGGAAAAGTAAGATCAAAGCCCTCAGAGGCTGCAAAGATCTGTTGTATTTCCCACGAGTTTAGGTTCATGGCTATCCATGCTATGGCGAAGATTAAACCGATGTCCCCGACACGGTTATAAACAACGGCTTGAAGGGCGGCGGTGTTAGCATCAGCTCGCCCGTATCACCACCCAATAAGGAGAAAAGACATGATGCCTACTCCTTCCCACCCGATAAACAATTGAAACATATTATTGGCTGTTACTAGGACAACCATGGCAATAAGGAAAACTAGAAGGTATTTGAAGAATCGGTTTATGTTGGGGTCTGCATGCATATACCAAGATGCAAATTCGAGGATGGACCATGTAACATAGAGGGCGATGGGTGTAAAAATAATCGAGTAGTGGTCAAATTTTAGGCTAATGTTAACATCAAAGCAGGTCGTATTTATTCAGCTTCAAGAGGTAATAATCGTCTCGGCCCCCTCATTAAAGAACAAAAATAACGGGAGGAGGCTGACAAAGAAGGCCAGTTTCACTGCTGTTTTAACATGGGAGACAGCCCAGCTAGGGGCCTGAGTACGAGGGGAAAGGGTTGAGAGTACGGGGTAGGCCAATAGCGCAAAAATAATGATTAGGCTGGAGGTTATTATCAGTGAAGTGGGGTGCATAGCTACTACTTGGATTTGCACCAAGAGTTTTTGGTTCCTAAGACCAATGGATGAGCTGTTATCCTTCAGAAGCGGTTCGAGTGAGCCCTGGGGTTCAACCAAGGTCGCGGAGATTAGCAGTCTTCGTTGCTAGCGAGCCTCTCTCGGTGGATAAGGGGGATTTAACCCCTGTCTTTAGAATCACAATCTAATATTTTTCTTAAACTATATCTACATGCGGCCCACCCTCAGATTAGTTCAGGCTTCAGAACAAGCAGGAGTAGTGGAACAAGATGAAGGGCCATAAGAAGGTGTTCTCGGGTGTGAGAGGGGTCTAGTGCAATAATATGTGTCGGAAGAGGACCTCGTTGTGTTATAAGGAATATATAGAGGGAGTAGCTTGCGGTAATAAGGGTCCCCGCCCCTGTTAATACGAGGGTTCACCAGGACCAGTTAAACATAGAGGTAATAATTATAATTTCCCCCATGAGATTAGGCAGGGGAGGGAGTGCCAGGTTGGCAAGACTTGCAACAAATCACCACGTGGTCATTAGGGGGAGAACTATTTGCAGGCCCCGGGCTAAAAGCATGGTTCGGCTGTGGGTTCGTTCATAGTTTGTGTTAGCAAGGCAGAAGAGTGCTGAGGATGCGAGGCCATGTGCAATTATAAGAATTAAAGCCCCGCTGAAGCCCCAGGGGGTTTGGATCAGAATGCCACCAACGACTAGGCCCATGTGGCTGACGGAGGAATAGGCGATGAGGGATTTCAAATCTGTTTGGCGGAGACAGATTGAGCCAGTTATGATCACCCCCCAAAGGGCAAAAACGATGAATGGGTAGCTTAGTTCCTGGGTTAGAGGGTCTAGTATAACAACCATTCGAATTATCCCGTAACCCCCTAGCTTTAACAGGACGGCAGCAAGAACTATTGAGCCGGCGACAGGGGCCTCAACATGTGCTTTGGGAAGCCAAAGGTGGACGCCGTACAGGGGCATCTTTACCAAAAATGCAAGAAGGCAGCCTGCTCATCATAGTTTATCCCCGTAAGATGTAAGTTGAACTGGGTCTGAGTACTGTAGGGTCAGTAACGACAGGGTGCCAGCGCTGTTTTGAAGGAGAAGAAGGGCTACCAATAAGGGGAGGGACCCGGCTAAAGTATAAAAAAGAAAGTAGATACCTGCGTTCAGGCGCTCGGTCTGATTTCCCCAGCGGGTAATAATAATCAGGGTGGGGATAAGAGTAGCTTCAAATATAACATAAAATATGATAATTTCGGTGGCCCCAAAGGCTATAATAAGAAAAATCTGGAGGGAGGTAAGTAGGGTAATGTAAGTTCGTTGCCGATTTAGGGGTTCAAACGTTGTGTGGTTCTGGCTTGCTATAATTATAAGGGGAAGAAGCCAACAAGTTAGGACAAGAAGTGGCGTAGATAGGGGGTCCGTTGCCATGTAGCCATTAAGGCTGGATCAGCCTGTCTCGGATGTGTTAATCAACCAGGATAGGCTGAGGAGAGCAATAATCAGGCTTTGCGTAAGGGTTGTGGGCCATAGTCATTTAGGTTTAACTATTCAAGCGGTGGGGACTAGCATAAGTGTTGGGATTAAGATTTTTAGCATTGTAGGAGGTTCAGGCTTTGTAGGTGATCTGTGCCGTGGGTTCGTGCGGTGGCTACTAATAGGGCTAGGCCAGCACTTGCTTCACAGGCCGAAAATGCTAGTAAAAGCATGGGGGCTGCGGAAAAATTTGTGGCCCCCAACTGTAAAGTCCACAGGGAAAGGGCAATAAATAAAGAAAGCATTATACCTTCTAAGCAGAGAAGGGCGGAAAGTAGGTGGGTGCGATGAAAAGCTAGGCCAGTAAGTCCTAGTATAAAAGCCGATGAAAAGGCAAAGTGAACGGGGGTCATTAGGTAATTATGGACTTTAACCACAAGTGTTTGAGCCGAAATCAAAGGTTTTTCTTAAACTAATTGCCTATTCGGCTCATTCTAGGCCGCCTTGAAGCCACTCGTAGATCAGGCCCAAAGTAAGGAGAACTAAAACTGTGGTAGCTCACAGGAATGTTAATAAGGGGGATGCTAATTGATCTCCCCAGGGCAAGGGAAGTAGGAGGGCAATTTCTAAGTCAAACAGCAAGAAGAGAATTGCGACTAGGAAAAAACGTAGTGAAAAAGGAAGTCGGGCTGACCCGAGGGGGTCAAACCCGCATTCATAGGGGGAGAGTTTTTCGTGGTCAGGGGTCATTTGGGGAAGTCAAAAGGATACAAGGGCCAAAATAATGGAGAGAGCTGCGGTAATGGTAATCACAGTTGTAACTAAATTCATTATCTTTCCTTGGACTCTAGCCAAGACCGGGTGATTGGAAGTCACTTATACTAACTTAGTACTAGAAAGATTAGGATCCTCATCAGTAGATGGAGATATATAGGAATAGTCAGACGACGTCTACGAAATGTCAGTACCAGGCGGCTGCTTCAAATCCGAAGTGATGTTCTGATGTAAAATGATAACGAATTTGACGGAGCAAACAAACTGCCAGGAATGAGGAGCCAATGATGACATGTAGCCCGTGGAATCCGGTGGCCACAAAGAAGGTAGACCCGTATACGCCGTCTGCAATTGTGAATGGGGCTTCATAGTATTCTATGCCTTGCAGGAAAGTAAAATAAAATCCGAGGAGAATCGTCAGTGTGAGGGATTGAATGGCCTGCTTCCGCTCTCCTTCCATAATGCTATGATGGGCCCATGTGACGGTAACGCCTGAGGCAAGGAGAACAGCTGTGTTAAGCAGGGGGACTTCAAAGGGGTCAAGCGTGGTGATGCCTGTGGGTGGTCAGCATCCGCCTAGTTCAGGTGTGGGGGCGAGGCTTGCGTGGTAGAAAGCCCAGAAAAACCCGAGGAAAAAGAAAACTTCTGAGGTGATGAATAGAATTATTCCGTAGCGAAGCCCTTTTTGAACTGGGGGCGTGTGGTGGCCTTGAAAGGTGCCTTCTCGTACGATATCCCGTCATCATTGATATATGGTGAGAAGAAGAAGAACTGTTCCAAGGGTCATTAAGGTTGTGGACTGGAAGTGGAACCAGGTTGCGAGACCTGATGTCATCAATAGGGCAGCAATTGCGCCGGTCAAAGGTCAGGGGCTGGGGTCAACTATGTGGTAGGGGTGTGCTTGGTGGGCCATTAAACGTTTTCTTGAAGATAAAGTGTTAGGAGGAGAACAAATACGTAGGCCTGGATCATGGCTACAGCAATTTCTAACAGGGTTAAGAGAACAAGAACTGTTGATGTTAGAAGGGCCACGGTAGGTATTAGGGGCAGTAGAACGAAGGCAGCTGTGGCGATCAGTTGAATAAGAAGGTGGCCGGCTGTTAAATTTGCTGTCAGCCGAACTCCAAGGGCCAGAGGGCGGATGAATAAGCTAATTGTCTCAATAATAATGAGTACGGGAATCAGAGGGCCTGGGGTGCCTTCTGGCAGAAGATGGCCTAATGCATGGGTCGGTTGATTTCGTATTCCGATAATTACTGTTGCAAGTCAGAGGGGGGTTGCGAGGCCTAGGTTGAGGGAGAGTTGGGTGGTAGGTGTAAAAGTGTAGGGGAGAAGGCCAATCATGTTTAGGGTAATTAAGAAAATCATCAAAGAGGTTAAAAGAGCGGCCCACTTGTGTCCTCCGAGACTTAAGGGGAGAAGAAGTTGTTGTGTAAAGCGATTAATAAACCAGCCCTGGAGAGCGAGGGAGCGGTTATTTAATCATCGGGCGGTGGGTGCAGGGTATAAAATTCAGGGGAGGGTTAGGGCGAGAGCCATTAGAGGAATCCCTAGGTACGTGGGGCTCATAAATTGATCAAAGAAGCTTAGTGTCATGGTCAGGTTCAGGGTTCTGTTTTAGGCTTCTCGGTGCTCTGAAGCGTTGGTTCGTTTGGGAAAGTGTGAGCCAACACCTTTGGGGGAATAACAGTTAAAAAGACTAGTCATGAAAAGACTAGGATTGCAAATCAAGGCGCGGGGTTGAGTTGAGGCATGTCGCTAGGGGTGGTTGGGAGGCACCAATCTTTAGCTTAAAAGGCTAACGCTATGCCCTGTTTAGCTTCTTAGCGAGGCGTCTTCAAGTATTCGGGACGATCAGTTTTCAAAGTGCTCTAGGGGAACGGCTTCAACTACAATAGGCATAAAGCTGTGATTTGCACCACAAATCTCAGAGCATTGGCCATAGAAAACACCTGGTCGGGAGGCAATGAAAGCGGTTTGATTTAATCGACCTGGGACTGCGTCCATTTTAACACCGAGGGCTGGGACGGCCCATGAGTGGAGGACGTCATCAGCGGAGACTAAAATTCGGATGGGGGATTCTACGGGGATAACTATTCGATGGTCTGCCTCTAGGAGACGAAACTGGCCGGGGGTCAGATCTTGTGTGGGAATTATATATGCGTCGAATCCGAGGTCCTCGTAGTCTGTGTACTCGTAGCTTCAGTATCACTGGTGGCCTACGGCTTTGATTGTAAGAAGGGGGTTGTTGATCTCATCTATAAGATAAAGAATCCGGAGGGAGGGGAGGGCAATGAGAATAAGGATAATTGCTGGAAGAACAGTTCAAATGATTTCAATTTCTTGGGAATCTAAGATATACTTGTTGGTTAGCTTAGTGGAAACTATAGCCACAATAATGTAAAGCACTAAAGTGCTAATTAAGAACACAATTATTAAGGCGTGGTCATGAAAATGAAGAAGTTCTTCTATTACAGGTGAAGCTGCATCTTGAAATCCTAGCTGTGAGGGATGGGCCATTGGAGGGGGGGGGTAAGACACGCGGGAATTTAACCCACAATTCTGCCTCGACAAGGCGGCGTAATGTACCTTTTTACTAGTGTCTTATAAAGAAAGTGACAGAGCGGTTATGTGGTTGGCTTGAAACCAACCCATGGGGGTTCGACTCCTCCCTTTCTCGTTAGTTTGACTGAACTTGAACAAATGCAGGCTCTTCAAAAGTGTGGTAAGGCGGAGGGCAGCCGTGTAGTCACTCCACATTAGTTGTTGTAAGTTCCACTGCCAGGACTTCTCGCTTAGCAGCAAATGCTTCTCAGATGATAAACAGGAACATAATTACTGCTACTAAAGAGATTAGGGAGCCAATTGAGGAGACGGTATTCCACAGGGTGTAGGCATCTGGGTAGTCTGAGTACCGACGGGGCATTCCAGCAAGCCCAAGGAAGTGTTGAGGAAAAAAGGTTAAATTAACACCCGCGAACATTACTCCGAAATGGATTTTTGTTCAAGTACTGTGAAGGGTGTACCCTGAGAACAGGGGGAATCAGTGTACGAAGCCGGCAACAATAGCAAAGACGGCCCCCATGGATAGGACGTAGTGGAAGTGGGCAACTACATAATAAGTATCGTGGAGTACGATGTCAAGGGAGGAGTTGGCAAGAATAATTCCCGTTAGGCCTCCAACCGTAAAGAGGAAAATAAACCCAAGGGCTCAGAGAAGGGGGGTTTCCCACTTAATAGAGCCTCCGTGAAGGGTTGCAAGTCAGCTAAAGACCTTCACCCCCGTAGGAATTGCGATGATCATGGTGGCGGAGGTGAAATATGCACGTGTATCTACGTCCATCCCGACTGTAAACATGTGGTGGGCCCATACGATAAACCCGAGAAGACCGATGGCCATCATTGCCCATACCATTCCTATATAGCCAAAAGGCTCTTTTTTGCCCGAATAGTAGGCAACAATATGTGAAATTATCCCGAAGCCGGGAAGAATAAGAATATATACCTCAGGGTGGCCAAAAAATCAGAACAAGTGTTGGTAAAGAATCGGGTCGCCCCCTCCTGCGGGGTCGAAAAAGGTGGTGTTCAGATTACGGTCTGTTAGGAGTATGGTGATTCCGGCTGCAAGCACGGGGAGTGAGAGGAGCAGAAGAACGGCGGTAATGAGTACGGATCAAACGAAGAGCGGTGTTTGATACTGAGAAATGGCAGGGGGTTTCATGTTAATAATGGTTGTGATAAAATTAATTGCCCCAAGAATTGAAGAAATCCCCGCCAGGTGAAGAGAAAAGATTGTTAAGTCAACAGAGGCCCCGGCGTGCGCTAAATTACCAGAAAGGGGCGGGTACACCGTTCACCCTGTACCAGCTCCTGCCTCAACCCCAGAAGAGGCAAGGAGAAGAAGGAAAGAAGGAGGAAGAAGCCAAAAACTCATGTTATTTATACGGGGAAATGCCATGTCTGGGGCCCCGATCATTAGGGGAATAAGCCAGTTTCCGAAACCCCCGATCATGATTGGCATTACTATAAAGAAAATTATTACGAATGCATGTGCTGTAACAATTACATTATAAATTTGGTCGTCGCCTAGTAGGGCGCCGGGCTGGCTTAACTCTGCTCGAATGAGGAGACTTAGAGCTGTGCCCACTATTCCGGCTCATGCACCAAATACCAGATAAAGGGTGCCAATGTCTTTGTGATTAGTCGAGAAAAATCAGCGTGTGATGGCCACAGGTAGGATGGCTGAGCGTTTAAGCGGTGGATTGTAGTCCCATAGACAGAGGTTTAAGTCCTCTTCTTACCAAGCCCTAAGGTGTCCAACACATAAGATTGCAAATCTTGAGAGGCAGACTAACCCCTGCTAGGGCTTTCCCCCGCCTTCTAAATGCTTGACAAGGCGGGGGAAAGTAGGTTGATGCCCGCTGGTTTGAGCGCTTAGCTGTTAACTAAGAATTTGCAGGATCGAGGCCTGCCGACCTAGAAAGGCTTTAGCTTAATTAAAGTGTCTGTTTTGCATGCAGGAGATGTGGGGTAGTGTCCCGCAAGTCTTATCAGAGGCTGGGGGATTTTCACCCCCGCTTAGGGCTTTGAAGGCCCTTGGTCTTGTGTTAGCCTAAGCCTCTTAAATGGTGAGTAGCGCTACAGCAGCGGGGGTCAGAGGGAGAAGAAGAAGAGCTGCTGTGGTCGAGGTAGCAACAGGTAGGGTAAGTTGCGAGCATGAAAAACGCCAGGGGGTCACCCCCGTAATATTATTAGGGGATATAGTAAGAGTCATTGCATATGAGAGACGTAGGTAGAAGTACAGGCTAAGAAGGGCGGCTAGTGCAGCCAGAGTTGCAGTGACAGCGAGGTCCTGTTTGGCAAGCTCTTGTAAAATAAGCCATTTTGGTATAAACCCTGTGAGAGGGGGAAGACCGCCTAAAGAGAGTAAAATGAGTGGGGCGAGGGCTGTCAGAGCGGGGGCCTTTGCCCAAGAGGTGGCGAGTGTATTCATAGTGGTGGAAGCATTTAATTTGAATACAAGGAAAGTGGAAAAGGTTATAATGAAGTATGTCAGTAAGGCGAGGAGTGTTAGAGATGGGGAAAACTGTATAACAAGAACTATTCAGCCGAGATGAGCGATGGAAGAATAGGCAAGAATCTTTCGCAACTGGGTTTGATTTAGTCCGCCCCAGCCTCCAATAAGAGTAGAGGCAAGTCCAAGAATGATGAGAAGGGTGGAGTTGGCGGGTTGAATTTGCATAAGTAAGGCGAAAGGAGCTAACTTTTGTCAAGTAGACAGGATTAGTCCTGTCGTAAGGTCTAGTCCTTGAAGGACCTCAGGTAACCATGCATGAACTGGGGCAAGGCCGACCTTAAGTGCAAGGGCCAGGGTGATAAGGGTAATAGGGAGGGGGTGAGACATCTGCTGAATATCCCACTGCCCTGTTATTCAGGCGTTGGTGGTGCTTGCAAAGAGAAGTATAGCAGCCCCAGTGGCCTGTGTGAGAAAATATTTTGTGGTGGCTTCAACGGCTCGTGGGTGGTGGTGTTGCGCTATTAGTGGAATAATGGCAAGAGTATTTATCTCAAGCCCCATTCATGCGAGGAGCCAGTGGGAGCTGGCAAAGGTGATTGTAGTTCCTAAGCCCAGACCAAAGAGTAGGGTGGCTAAGATGTAGGGGTTCATTAGCAAAGGAAGGGGTCTAACCAACATGTTTGGGGTATGGGCCCAAAAGCTTAATTAGCTGACTTTACTAGGAAGTGGTGTAGCGGAAGCACTAAGAGTTTTGATCTCTTCAGGTAGGGTTCGAACCCCTTCTTTCTAAGGAGCTGGGGGGACTCTAACCCTCATTGTTCACTCTATCAAAGTGGCCCTTTGCTTCAGGCACAGCTCCATGTCTACACTTGCGGGGGAAGTCCGGCGAAGGCAATCGGAAGGGCGAGATGTCAGATGACCAGGGCCAATGTGAGAGGAAGGAAATTCTTCCAGATCAAGTGCATTAGCTGATCGTACCGAAACCGTGGGTAGGAAGCTCGCACCCACAGGAAAACGACGGATAGAAGGGCTGCCTTGGTCATTAGGTTGATGGCCGTTAATTCTGGCAGGGAAGGGATGTGGGAGGCGCCCAAAAAGAGGGTGGCGGACAGCGTGTTTATAAGTAAGATGTTGGCGTACTCTGCGAGAAAGAAAAGGGCGAAGGGGCCCCCTGCGTACTCCACATTAAAGCCTGAAACAAGTTCTGACTCCCCTTCAGTGAGGTCAAAGGGTGCCCGATTAGTCTCAGCTAGAGTAGAGATATATCATATAGCTGCGAGAGGCCAGGCTGGCAGAATGAGCCAGACACTTTCCTGAGCAACGTTAAAGGTCTGTAATGTAAAACCGCCGGTAAAGATAATAATGTTTAGAAGAATAAGGCCAAGACTTACTTCATAAGAAATAGTTTGGGCAACTGCTCGAAGGGCTCCAATAAGAGCGTACTTTGAATTAGATGCTCAGCCTGAGCCTAGAATGGAGTACACCGCCAGGCTGGACAGAGCAAGAACAAACAAAATTCCAAGGTTCAGGTCGATTACGGGGTAGGGGAGGGGCATGGGGGCCCAAAGGGTAAGTGCTAGGGTAAGAGCTAACATGGGTGCAAGCAAAAACAAGACTGGGGAGGCGGTGGAAGGGCGAACGGGTTCTTTAATGAAGAGCTTAAGGCCGTCCGCGATGGGCTGTAAGAGTCCATAGGGCCCTACAATATTAGGCCCCTTTCGTAGCTGTATGTAACCAAGTACTTTTCGCTCTAAAAGGGTGAGGAAAGCAACGGCCAGAAGAACAGGCACGATAAAGGTTAGAGGGTTAATAATGTGAGTAATGATTACGGATATCATAGTTGAGGAGGGGAATTGAACCCCTGTAGAAAGGGCTTAGGTCTTTTGCAATTACCGGGCTCTGCCACGTCAACATGCCTTTATCTTAGGCAGGAGGGCATGCCCTTTTGCCTACTTTAGTTGTTTTCACTAGGTAAGGGGGAGGCGTGCCTGGGGCATGGGCCTCTTCTTCTCGGTCCTTTCGTACTAGAAAAAAGCATAGCATAGATAGAAACTGACCTGGATTACTCCGGTCTGAACTCAGATCACGTAGGACTTTAATCGTTGAACAAACGAACCCTTAATAGCGGCTGCACCATTAGGATGTCCTGATCCAACATCGAGGTCGTAAACCCCCTTGTCGATATGGGCTCTAAAAGAGGATTGCGCTGTTATCCCTAGGGTAACTCGGTCCGTTGATCGGCATTGCCGGATCTTGCTGGTCAGAATTTCTGTTTACTAGAGCTGTAGCTCTTAGTTGTAGGAGGGGTGCTCCCATTCCACGTGGGGGTTTTCTAATTCCCCGCGGTCGCCCCAACCAAAGACATTAGGACAGATTCCATTTGGTTTGTTCCTTTATTTAGGGTCATTAACATGATCTGTCTTGGTGTCTAAAGCTCCATAGGGTCTTCTCGTCTTATGTTTGTATTCCCGCTTCTGCACGGGAAGATCAATTTCATTGACTGGAGGGAGGAGACAGTTAAGCCCTCGTTATGCCATTCATACAGGTCTTCATTTAAAAGACAAGTGATTGCGCTACCTTCGCACGGTCAAAATACCGCGGCCGTTAAACTAATAGTCACAGGGCAGGCGGGACCTCTTATTTATTAAGTTTGCAAGAGGCGATGTTTTTGGTAAACAGGCGAGGCTTTGATGTGTTTGCCGAGTTCCTTCTCTCTCTTTTAGTCTTTCCCTACGGGCACACCTGTGTGGGGTTAACGGTTAATTCCTGAATGCTTTTCTTGTTGTTTAATCTGTTATTCAGTGCCCTCTTTGATTGGGGCCGTTAATGGTCGGCGGGGTGTCCGTTCCGACGTACACGTGTGCAGGGAGAGAGCCGAAGGCTCTCTTATTACTCATATTAGCATAATCACTCCCATATAGGTATGGGATGGTTCAGTATGTTTAGGGGGATAAGATTGTGTGATCAGAATAAGAAGGGTTGACGGTATATTCGAGCTTTAACGCTTTCTAAGGGGATGGCTGCTTTTAGGCCCACCCAAATATTTACCTTTGGTTTATTATGATCTTTACCCTCCTGATAAAGTTGTGTCTTGGTTCAAAGGGGCTGTACCCCCTTTGATTAACTCTCTCGGTTTCTTAAGCACATCAATAGGGGTTAAACTAAAGTGAAAAGAGAAGCCAGGAGGCTGAACTACTATTCATTTCTTGAACAACCAGCTATAACTAGGTTCGGTAGGTCTGTCACCTCTACTCAAAGCTCCCCCCACTCTTTTGCCACAGAGACGGGTGTGCCCTATTAATAGGCTGTCTTGGAGTAGCTCACCCAGTTTCGGGATACCAAACTAAAGCACGCTTCGCTTGGGTTACACTTGCTAAATCATGATGCAAAAGGTACGAGCTTTGATCTCTGCTTTCTTAGGCTTCACTGGGTTATTTCATTTCTCTTTCAGCATTCCCTTGCGGTACTTTCTCTATTGCGCCGGTGTCCCGTTTCTATCGCCTATACTAAGGGGGAAAAATGGTTTGTTTAATGTAAATACTGGGGTACTCAGGGGTTATTAACAAGGGGGTGTTGAAGTTGTTTGAGCGGGCTAGCTATAAAGCTTCAGGGCGATCCGATTTGCACGGATGACTTCTCAGTGTAAGGGAGATGCTTTTCTATCTTAGCTACGCTCTGATTTTTCCAAGTGCACCTTCCGGTACACTTACCATGTTACGACTTGCCTCCCCTTTGCGATTATTGTGGTTTAATTAATTAGGTTGGTAGGCTTGGGGAGAGTGACGGGCGGTGTGTGCGCGCTTCAGGGCCAATTTCAGCGGAACACTCTATTTCCTGCTTACTGCTAAATCCTCCTTCAGATGAACGTTTCAGTGCATCGTCCGTATTCGCTATGCTAGCGAATGTAGCCCATTTCTTCCCTTCCCATACGCTACACCTCGACCTGACGTTTTGGGTTCTACCAGTTTTGCTTACTATTTAGCCTTCACAGGGTAAGCTGACGACGGCGGTATATAGGCGGGAAAAACAAGGAAAGGTGAGGTTGAACGGGGGTTATCGGTTCTAGAACAGGCTCCTCTAGGTGGATCTAAAGCACCGCCAAGTCCTTTGGGTTTTAAGCTAATGCTCGTAGTTCCCAGGCGGATAGTGGGTGTATAATACTATCAATGTTTAGGGCTAGGCATAGTGGGGTATCTAATCCCAGTTTGTGTCGTAGCTTTCGTGGGTTCAGATTAAATAAAGCCACCTTCGTGGTTGAACTTCTTACCTTCGGATGCGTATAACAGCCTGGAGGGTGTTCGGCTTTAGTACAATTTTAACTTAACCACTCTTTACGCCGCTGTCTGTCAACTTGGGCCTCTCGTATAACCGCGGTGGCTGGCACGAGTTTTACCGGCCCTCTTAGCTTTGACTAAGTCAAGTTTTCACTTAGGGCTTAACGTTTATCACTGCTGAGTTCCCTTGAGGGTGTGGCTAAGCAAGGCGTCGTGGGCTTAACTAGGGTTGTGCCTGATACCAGCTCCTTGTTCCCGGGCGGGGAACTATTAGGGCATTCTCACAGGAGTGCGGATACTTGCATGTGTAAGTTTAGCTAAAGGTGATAGTAAAGTCAGGACCAAGCCTTTGTGCTTGCGGAGCTTTCTAGGGCCCATCTTAACATCTTCAGTGTTATGCTTTGGTTAAGCTACGCTAGC